AGATCCAATGCTTCAAGTAGGAATCGGTTTGATTTCGCCATACGTATTGAGGGAATCAGGTCATATTTAAAAAGGATTTTGCTTTTCTTTCTTTTCAACTCATTTTTTTCTATCTAATACTTTTTTTCTGGCTCGGCTAGTCCACCCAGCCGAGCCTTTTTATTCTTATTCATCTTAAGAGTCTTCTTAAGTTAAGAAGCCGGGAAAAACTAAAACCAATAAAGAAAGAAATCTCTTCATCGAGCAAAAGGAGAGAGAGGGATTCGAACCCTCGATAGTTCTTTGTATCGAACTATGCCGGTTTTCAAGACCGGAGCTATCAACCACTCAGCCATCTCTCCGAAAGATAATTTCTATTTTATTTTTATTCCACCGAATAGAACATAGTTGATACCATCACTATGTATAGAAAGATATCGTGTGTGAATTATCTATCTGTATATATAGATAGATGAGACGCAATCTAGCTTGCATATTTGTTTGTGAATGTGAAGTCAAAAAAATCACCCTTGATCCCATGCCCGAATAAAAGCGGCAAAAAGTTGGAGGAAATAAACCCTATAGACTCATCGGATTCATGGTAAAATTCTTCTATGCTGCATTTTATTAATTCGATACGATAGAGGGATCAAATGGTATAGTTCTTTTGTTGATACCTTGGAGGATTAGAAACATGACTCTTGCTTTCCAATTGGCTGTTTTTGCATTAATTGCTACTTCGTTAATCTTACTGATTAGTGTACCCGTTGTTTTTGCTTCTCCTGATGGTTGGGTGAGTAACAAAAATCTTGTATTCTCGGGTACATCATTATGGATTGGATTAGTTTTTCTGGTGGGTATCCTTAATTCTCTTATTTCTTGAATCTATACGTTCCCAGATCCAAAACGGACCCCTCCGACGAATTTCTTGGATTGTGAAACACATTGAAATTCAATACAATACCGATAAATCCCCCAAAAGCAAATAAAAAAAAATAATAACAGATAGAGGGGGGTCCGTTAAACTTGCGAATTCTGTAACTTGAAAAAGATAAATAGAACTTGAATGATGAATGAAATCAAAAAAAAAGTTAAACAATTTTAATATGAATTTGAATATTTTTTCATTTCTATTTTTTATTTCTATTCTATATATTTAAATATATCAATATTGAAATATCGAATTTTTTTAATATATAGAATTATTTTAATGATTTTTTTATAATTTTTATATTTCTAATTTTTAGAATTTATAGAATTGTATAGTGTAATAAAATCAAAACTATTGGATAATGTATATTTAGAATGTATATTTAGAAGATATATAATTAAAAATATATATATTATTATTTTATTTTTAGTATTTTATTAATATTAAAATTTTATTAATATTAAAATAATAATTAATAATAATATTTATTAATAATCATTTAATATTTATTAATAATCATTTCTAATTTGAATTGGTTTTGTGTTGGAATTTGATAAAAAAATCCCCCTCACGAGAGTATCTGACCTAGCTTTGACCAAATATTATCCCGCCTCTTCGTATCAAGAGTATCAAAAAGTATCAAAAACAAAAAATGCGGATATAGTCGAATGGTAAAATTTCTCTTTGCCAAGGAGAAGACGCGGGTTCGATTCCCGCTATCCGCCCAGGCAATGTATTTAAGAGGATGGAGGAGTTGTTCTAATTGACTGTATTGTTATAGTTGACTGGAATATAATAACTTCCGCCCTCAAAAAAGTGTTAATGACGTACTAGTGAATAGGGTGAAGTCTTACTTTTTTGTTAAATAAATGTTGCGGGGACGGGATTTGAACCCATGACCTCAAGGTTATGAGCCTTGCGAGCTACCAAACTGCTCTACCCCGCGAGAAACGAAACCCTAGGAACTAAATTAACGGACAAACAAGGATAAAAAAAAGTGCCCCTCTTCCGTATTCTGTACAAATAGAATAGCCTATTTATACCGAATGGTAAAGGGGCTTCCGAGGATCATAGAAAAAAATAGAAATAGAAAGAGGAAGGGATACTTTAATCCTTACCAACTTGATCTTGTTGCCCCTGGCAACAAGCATGCATGAAACATTTCACGAAGTATATGCCCGGATAGTCCAAAGTACCGATAGTTACCTCTCGGTCTTCCGGTCAAAAAGCAACGTCGATGAAGACGCGTAGGTGCACTATTACGTGGTAAGGATTGTAACTTTCCATGAATTTTCCATTTATCAGTCAAGGAAGGAACTTTGCTTATTTCTTTTTTCGAGGATCGACGAATCAAATGATATTTTTGTTCCAATTTTTGCCTCTTCTTCTCCCTATGAATCAAACTTTTCTTTGCCATAATGGTTCATTTCCTATTATTATCAATGATACAAGTCAGATCCTAGATGTAGAAATATAAGCGGGCATACCCCTCTCCTCGATGGAGAAGGGTATGATAGTATCGCGGATACAGCACATAATATCAAGACTTAACCAAATTTGCCCGATGTAGAGGCAATCAAGAAAGCCGCA